ATATTATATTTATTATTAAAATTATTAAGAACGGTTCAAAAAAAAAATAACTAATATAATAAATAATTTAATAAATTAATATTATATTAATTAATATAWWTATTTAATAWATATTTAWTTAWAWAATWAAWAATTTAATAAATTAATATTATATTAATTAATATAAATATTTAATATATATATATATAAATTAATATAATAATTTAAATTTATATAATTAATATATTAATAATTAATTGTTATTTAAATGATCTGTATTCGGATTATAATGATATTAATTTTTAATATTAATATTAGGAAAAAAGAAATAAGAGAAGTAATAAAAATTTATTAATGTATATTAAATATATAATATAWAAAAAAAAAAAAAAAAATCTATTCTAAAAAAATCTACATATAATAAAATAATTATGTTTTGGGTAATTTATTATAAATTTATTTTACATATAAATTTTAGTATAAAATTTTGTTTATTTTAATAATATTTAATTAAATAAAGTAGTAATTAATGTTAAAAATTTAAGAAATTAAGATTTAGTAATATTATACAATTAATAACTAATTTTGTGCCAGCAGTTGCGGTTAAACAAAAGTTAAATTTAAATTATTTCAGTTTATAATTAATAGTATAATTTAAATTAAATATTAAATTATTAGGTAAAATTTTAATTTAATGAAATTTTATATTTAAATTATGATTTAATAAATTTTAATATAAACTAGGATTAGATACCCTATTATTAAAAATTTAATTTATAATACTAAAATAGTAAATAATAATTTATTGAAACTTAAATAACATGGCGGTATTTTAGTTCATTTAGAGGAATCTGTCTAATAATTGATAATCCACGAATAAATTTACTTAATTTATAATTTTGTATATCATTGTTAAAAAAATATTTTTTAATAATAATAATATTTAATATTTAAAATTAAAAACTAATTCAGATCAAGATGCAGAATATAATTAAGAATATGATGGATTACAATAAATATATTTAAATGAATAATTTATTGAAAAATAAATTTAAAGGTGGATTTAAATGTAATTTTAATTAATTTATTAAAATGATTAAAAATTAAAATATGTACATATTGCCCGTCACTTTCATTTTAAAGTTGGAATAAGTCGTAACAAAGTAGAGGTACTGGAAAGTGTTTCTAGAAAGAACAAATTAGAGCTTGTAAAAGTATTTCATTTACATTGAAAAGAAATTAAAAATTAATTAATTTGAGGGGTTAAATTAATAAGTCATATATAATAAAAAAAATTTTAAAGTATTAAAAAGAAAAAATGGGGGTTTGAGTATTTTTAATAGAAAAAATATATAATTTTATAGTTGATTATTACTGTAAAGGAATTTAAAATTAAGTGAAATTTAATTGTTAGTAAAGTAAATTTGATTTATTGTATCTTGTGTATCAGAGTTTATTTAATAAATAATTTTATTTAAAAAAATCTCGAATTTAAAAGAGTTAATTAATTATAAAAGTTAATGTAGAATAATTATTTTAAATAATTAATTAGAAATGAAATGTTAATCGTTTTTAAATATATCTAGTTTTTTTAGAAATAAATTTAATTTAAAATTTAAATAATTTTATAATTATTTAATTAATTATAAAAATTTAAAATTTAATGTTTTAGGGGATAAGCTTTAAATTATATTTTTATAATTATTTAATGATTTAATTGAAATTTTTAATATTTATATTGTATAAAAATTTTAATTTATTATAAAAAATTTTATTAATATTATAAAATTTAAATAAAATTTAATTTTTTATAAAAAAAAATAATTTTTAATTAAAAAAAATTAGAAATAATGATAAAATTAGTATAGTATTTAAATTTTGTAATAAATTTATTAAAAATTAATTAAAAGGAATTCGGCAAAATTTTATATTCACTTGTTTAACAAAAACATGTCTTTTTGGTATTAATTTAAAGTCTAATCTGCCCACTGATTTAAATATTAAAGGGCTGCAGTATATTGACTGTACAAAGGTAGCATAATCATTAGTCTTTTAATTGGAGACTTGTATGAAAGATTTGATGAAATATAAACTGTCTCTAATTTATTTATAGAAGTTAATTTTTTAGTGAAAAAGCTAAAATATAATTAAAAGACGAGAAGACCCTATAGAGTTTTATAATTTAATTATTTAATTTAAATAAGTAAATATTTTAAATAATAAAATTATTATATTGGGGTGATAAAAAAATTTATGAAACTTTTTTAAAATTAAACATTAATAATTGAATTATTGATCCATTAATAATGATTAAAAGAAAAAATTACCTTAGGGATAACAGCGTAATATTTTTTTTTAGTACAAATAAAAAAAAGTGTTTGCGACCTCGATGTTGGATTAAGATAAAATTTAAATGCAAAAGTTTAAAATTTTGATCTGTTCGATCATTAAAATCTTACATGATCTGAGTTCAAACCGGTGAAAGCCAGGTTGGTTTCTATCTTTAATAAAATATAATATTTTAGTACGAAAGGATCAAATATTAAAAATAATTTTAATATTTTGAATGTTAATAAATGATATTTATAAAACTATTTTGGCAGAAAAATTGTAGTGGTTTTAGAAGTCATATATGTATATTTTATAAATATATAAATAGTATATGATATTAGTTGATTTATTAAATATTATAATTGGGGTATTAATTTTAGTTATTGGGGTATTAATTGGGGTAGCGTTTTTGACTTTATTAGAACGAAAAATTTTAGGTTATATTCAAATTCGTAAAGGACCTAATAAAATAGGTTATATAGGTTTATTACAACCTTTTAGAGATGCTATTAAATTATTTTCAAAAGAACAAATTTATTTAAATTATTCAAATTATTTAGTGTATTATTTTTCTCCTATCATAAGTTTTATTTTATCCTTAATGGTTTGAATATTAATTCCTTATATATTTAATATGTTTATATTTAATTTAGGTATTTTATTTTTTTTGTGTTGTACTAGAGTTGGGGTATACACTTTAATAATTGCGGGTTGATCTTCTAATTCTAATTATTCTTTATTGGGGGGTTTACGAGCAGTAGCTCAAACAATTTCTTATGAGGTGAGAATATCTTTAATTATAATATCTAGAATTGTGATAATTATAGATTTTAATTTAGTAAAGTTTTTTAATTATCAATTAATAATTTGATTTATTTTTTTAATAATACCTTTAAGATTATGTTTTTTATCTTCTTTAATGGCTGAAACTAATCGAACTCCTTTTGATTTTGCTGAAGGTGAGAGAGAATTAGTTTCTGGATTTAATATTGAATATAGAAGAGGGGGATTTGCTTTAATTTTTTTAGCTGAGTATTCAAGAATTTTATTTATGAGATTATTATTTGTTATTATTTATATGGGTGGTTTTAATTTAACATTTATATTTTATTTAAAGTTAGTTTTTTTATCTTTTTTTTTTATTTGAGTTCGTGGAACATTACCTCGTTATCGTTATGATAAGCTTATATATTTATGTTGAAAAATTTATTTGCCTGTTTCTTTAAATTTTTTATTATTTTATATAGGTTTAAAAATGTTTTTTATTTATAAAATAATTTTAGTATAAATTAATAGAATATTTATTCTTTCTTAAGTTTTCAAAACAAATGCTTATTTACAAGCTCATTAATTAGTTAAAAATTAAATTATCTCATATTTTATTAATAATTGGATTTAAAATAAAATATGAAAAATAAAGAATAGTTAAAATTTGTCCAGTAATAATATATGGTGCTTCTACGGATCGAGCTCCAATTCAAGTTAATAATATAATAAGAGTAATTAAAGATCAAAATAAAAATTGATTTAGTGGATAAAATTGAATTCCTTGAATTTTTTTATTAAAAGTGAAGGGTAAAATAATTAGAATTAAAATTGATATTACTAAAGCAATAACTCCTCCTAATTTATTGGGAATTGATCGTAGGATAGCATAAGCAAATAAAAAATATCACTCAGGTTGAATATGGATGGGTGTAACTAAGGGATTGGCGGGAATAAAATTATCTGGGTCTCCTAATAAATATGGGTTAATTAATGTTAGTATTGTTAATATTAGAATTAATATAATAAATCCAATTAAATCTTTAAAGGTAAAAAATGGATGAAATGGGATTTTATCTAAATTTCTATTAATTCCTAGGGGATTATTAGATCCTGTTTGATGTAAAAATAATAAATGGATTATAGTTAGTATTAAAATAATAAATGGGAATAAAAAATGAAATGTATAAAATCGAGTTAAAGTAGCATTATCTACAGCAAATCCCCCTCAAATTCAATTAACTAATATATTTCCTAAATAAGGGATAGCTGATAATAAATTTGTAATAACTGTTGCTCCTCAAAAAGATATTTGACCTCATGGAAGTACATATCCTATAAATGCAGTTGCTATTAATAAAAATAAAATAATAATTCCGATTATTCATGTATATTTAAAGTTAAATGATTCATAATATATTCCTCGACCAATATGAATATAAATGCAAATAAAAAAAAAAGATGCTCCATTGGCATGAAGGGTTCGGATTAATCACCCATAATTTACATTTCGGCAGATATAATTTACTCTGTAAAAAGCTAATTCAATATTAGCAGAATAATATATAGTTAAAAATAATCCTGTAATAATTTGAATTATTAAACATAAAGTTAAAAGAGATCCAAAATTTCATCAAGAAGAAATATTAGATGGTGATGGGAGATCAATTAATGAGTTATTAATAATTTTAATAATAGGGTGAGATTTTCGAATAGGTTTGAATTTATTTATCATTGATAATTTAAATTGAAGATCGAAGTGGGCTGATAATTTAAATTGAAGATCGAAGTGGGCCAAAAAAAATATTAGTGATTTTTACTACTGCAATAAGAGCAATAAATAAATAAATAATTATTATTAATGTTAGTATGTAACTTTGTTTATTATATAATTTTGAAAGATTTAAATTATATTCATTATTGAAGAATAAAAATAAATTAAAAAAGTTATTTATTTCATCATTAATAAATAAATTTATTCAAATTATATTATTTTTAATTAATAAACTAAAAATTAATAATATAATTAAATATGTAAAGAATCTTTTATTAAAAATAGAAATTTTAAATAATTCATTTGAAGCAGTACTTGATACATAAATAAATAATACTAATAAGCCCCCTAAAAAAATTAAAAATAAAATATATGAAAATCAATAAGTATTAATTAATATTCTTGAAAGTAAACATATTAATAGGGTTTGAATTAAAATTATTAATCCTATTGAAAATGGATGATTTAAAAAAAATATAAAAATTGATGTAGAAATTAATATTAATGAAAGAAATATTTTAATAATTTCAAAGAATAGTTTAATAAAAATAATAATTTTGGAGATTATAGATAAAGATATTCTTTTTCTTTGAAGTTTTTAAAGAAAATTCTTATTTTTGATTTACAAGACCAAAGTTTTTTTTAAACTATAAAAACAAATGATAATAAATATGTTAGTTATTTTTGTTATATTTTTATTTGGAAATATAATTTATGTTTCTAATAATAAGCATTTGTTAATTGTATTGTTAAGATTGGAATTTATGGTTTTAAGAATTTTTTTTTTATGTATAATTTATTTAATGATAATAGATTATAATATATATATATTAATAGTTTTCTTAGTATTTAGAGTTTGTGAGGGGGCTTTAGGTTTATCTATTTTAGTTTCAATAATTCGCACTCATGGTAATGATTATTTTCAAAGTTATAGTTTAATTTAATGATAAAATTTTTATTGATAATTATTTTTATAATTCCTTTATGTTTTAAAAAAAATATATTTTGAATGGTTCAATTTATTGTTTATGTGTTAATGTTTATATTTATAAATTTAACTTTAAATATTATAAATTTTTGTAATTTAAGTTATATAATAGGTTGTGATTTAATTTCTTATGGGTTAATTTTATTAAGAATTTGAATTAGAGGGTTAATAATTATAGCAAGAGAAAGTTTATATAAAGTTAAATTTTATACTGAATTTTTTTTAATGAATATTATTTTATTATTAATAATATTATATTTAACTTTTAGAGTTATAAATTTATTTTTATTTTATTTATTTTTTGAGGGGAGTTTAATTCCTACTTTAATATTAATTATTGGTTGAGGATATCAACCAGAACGAATTCAAGCTGGTATATATCTTTTATTTTATACTTTATTTGTTTCTTTACCTTTATTATTAGGTATTTTTTTTATTTATTCAAGGGTTAATAGAATATTAATTTATTTTCTTAAATTTTATGATTATAATTTATTATTATTATATTTTAGAATAGTTATAGCTTTTTTAGTAAAAATGCCCATATATTTTACTCATCTTTGATTACCAAAAGCTCATGTTGAAGCTCCTGTGTCTGGGTCTATAATTTTAGCTGCTATTATATTAAAATTAGGGGGATATGGATTAATACGTATTTTAATTATTGTTCAAAAAATTAATTTAAAAATTAGATTAATTTGAATAATTATTAGATTAGTAGGTGGTTTATATATTAGACTGAAATGTTTTTGTCAAGTTGATATAAAATCTTTAATTGCTTATTCTTCTGTAGCTCATATAAGAATTGTGATTGGGGGTATTATAACTATAAATTATTGGGGATTTTTAGGTTCTTATATTTTAATAATTGGTCATGGGTTGTGTTCTTCAGGAATATTTTGTTTATCAAATATTAGCTATGAACGGGTAATAAGACGAAGATTATATTTAAATAAAGGAATAATAAATTTTATACCTTCAATAAGAATATGATGGTTTTTATTTATATCTTCTAATATAGCTGCTCCCCCATCTTTAAATTTAATGGGGGAAATTAGTTTAATTAATAGATTAGTTAGTTGATCTTGAATAAGAATAATTATATTGGTGGGAATTTCATTTTTTAGAGCTGGATATAGTTTATATTTATATTCTTATACTCAACATGGAAAATATAATTTAGGTATATATAGATTTTATAGAGGGGTATCTCGAGAATATTTATTGTTAATATTGCATTGATTACCTTTAAATATTTTGGTTTTAAAAATTGATTATAGAATAATTTGATTTTACTTAAATAATTTAAATAAAATATTGATTTGTGGGGTCAAAAATATGAAAATATGTCATTTTAAGTTATCTATAAATATTCTTTATGTTTTATTGGTTTTTTTTTTTTATTTTTTTTTATATTATTAAATTTTTTTTTTATAATTTATTTTATTATGGAGGATATGGTAGTATTTATAGAATGGGAAATTATTTCTTTTAATTCAATAAATATTGTTATATCTATTTTATTAGATTGAATATCTTTATTATTCATAATATTTGTTTCTTTAATTTCTTCTTCTGTTATTTTTTATAGAAAAAGTTATATAAAATCTGAGTTAAATTTAAATCGATTTATTATTTTAGTTTTATTATTTGTATTTTCTATAATTTTATTGATTATTAGTCCTAATATAATTAGAATTTTTTTAGGTTGAGATGGTTTAGGGTTAGTTTCTTATTGTTTAATTATTTTTTATCAAAATATAAAGTCATATAATGCAGGGATATTAACAGCTTTATCTAATCGTATTGGGGATGTAATAATTTTAATATTAATTTCCTGAATAGTTAATTACGGAAGTTGAAATTATATTTTTTATTTAAATTTTATAAATATAGATTATTCTATAAAAATTATTAGTTTATTAGTTATTTTAGCTGCTATAACTAAGAGAGCTCAGATTCCTTTTAGATCTTGATTACCTGCAGCTATGGCTGCACCTACACCAGTTTCAGCTTTAGTTCATTCTTCTACTTTAGTTACTGCAGGGGTTTATTTATTAATTCGTTTTAATGATTTATTAGTTGATATATTATTTTTTAAGGTTTTATTGTTAATATCTGGTTTAACAATATTTATAGCTGGTATTTCGGCTAATTATGAATTTGATTTAAAAAAAATTATTGCTCTTTCAACACTTAGACAATTAGGTTTAATAATAAGAATTTTAAGTATAGGTTATGGTGATTTAGCTTTTTTTCATTTATTAACTCATGCTATATTTAAATCTTTGTTATTTATGTGTGCAGGGGTAATTATTCATATAATAAGAGATAATCAAGATATTCGTATAATAGGGGGTATTAGAATATATATTCCTTTGACTTCTTTATGTATAAATATTTCAAATTTAGCTTTATGTGGAATTCCTTTTTTAGCTGGATTTTATTCTAAGGATATAATTTTAGAAATGGTAAGAATGAGAAATTTAAATATATTTATTTTTTATTTGTATTATGTTTCTACAGGATTAACTATATTTTATACTTTTCGTTTATTAATATATTTAATAATTAATGATTTTAATTTGGTTTCTATTTATAATTTATATGATGAGGATTTTATTATATTAAAGGGTATATTTTTATTAATATTAATAAGTTTAATTTCTGGGAGATTTTTAAGATGGGTAATTTTTTCATATCCTTATATGATTTTTTTACCTTTTAATTTGAAATTTATAGTAATTTATGTGAGATTAATTGGATTATTAATGGGTTATTTAATTAGAAATATAAATATTTATTCCATAAATAAATTTTTAATTACTTATAATTTAAGTAATTTTTTAACTGTAATGTGATTTTTACCTGGTTTATCTACTTATATTTTAAATTATAAATTTTTAAATATAGGTCAATTTTTATTAAAAAATATTGACATAGGTTGAGGTGAATTTTATAAAAGTTATAGAATTTATGGAATTTTAAAAAATTATTCATTAATTTTTAATGTTTATCAAACAAATAATTTTAAAGTTTTTTTATTTAGATTTGTTTTATGGGTTATAATTTTTATTTTTATTTTTATATTAATTTATTTAAATAGCTTAAAATAGAGTATAATATTGAAGATATTGTGGTGATTGTTAAAATCTTTAAATATTTATAAAAAAAAATATTTTTATTTTTACAATGAAAATGTAAAGTTTTTTTTTAAACTATATAAATAATTTATAAAAAAAAATATTTTTATTTTTACAATGAAAATGTAAAGTTTTTTTTTAAACTATATAAATAAGAAATATTAATGAATTTATTCACTATAAATTAAGTTAGTAGCTTAATTAATTTATATTTCTAATTGGAATTTTTATTCAATTTTATCATTAACAGTGATATACCTCATTTTTGGTTTCAATTAATAAATAAGGAGTATAATTAAACTCTATCTTTTAAGTCGAAATTAAATGCATAATTGCTTCTTATTTAAGATAAATTGTAAAACAATATTTTTTGAATGCAAATCAAATGTTTTATGTAAACTATAATCCTTATAAATAATTAATTAATTCAATTTAACATATTTTGATTTCATTCATGATATAATCCAATTAATAATATAATAATAAAAAAAAAACTAGTTTTATATCAAATGAAAAAATTAACTATTTTAAATGTTGAAATTATTGGTAAAATTAGGGCGATTTCTACATCAAAAATTAAAAAAATTATTGTGATTAAAAAAAAATTTAATGAAAAAGGAATTCGAGCTAAACATTTAGGGTCAAATCCACATTCAAATGGTGAACATTTTTCTCGATCTAGAAGAGATTTTTTTGAGATAATAAATGAAATTAGTATTAGTAAATTTGAGATTAAAGTTAATATAGTAGTTAATAATAATAAAATAATAATTATTTATATTAAAAAAAATTAACCTTTTTGATTGGAAGTCAAATATACTAAATATATTATATAAATAATTAATTTCCTCATCAATAAATAGAAATAAAAAGGAATAATCAAACTACATCTACAAAATGTCAATATCATGCTGCTGCTTCAAATCCAAAATGATGATTTATTGAGAAGTGGTTTTTTAAATGTCGAATAAAACATATAGTTAAAAAAATTGTTCCAATAATGACATGTAATCCATGAAATCCTGTTGCTATAAAAAATGTTGATCCGTAAATTCTATCTGCAATAGTAAATGGGGCTTCGATATATTCATAAGCTTGAAGAATAGTGAAATAAATTCCTAAGATAATAGTAATAAATAAACTTTGAGATGTTTGTGTAAAATTATTTTCTATTAAGGCATGATGAGATCATGTAATAGTAATTCCTGATGTAATTAAAATAATAGTATTAAGAAGAGGAATTTGGAATGGATTAAATGTTATAATATTTATTGGGGGTCATGTAATTCCAATTTCAATGTTAGGTGATAAACTTCTGTGGAAAAATGCCCAAAAAAAAGAAATAAAAAAAAAAATTTCTGAAATAATAAATAAAATTATTCCTCATCGTAATCCTTTTAAAACTAAAATAGTATGTTTACCTTGAAATGTTCCTTCTCGGCAAATATCTCGTCATCATTGAAATATAGTTAATAATACGATTAGATATCCTAATATTAATAAATTATTGTTGAAGTTATGAAATCATTTAATTATTCCAGTCACTAAAGTTATAACTCCAATAGCTCCAGTTAATGGTCAGGGTCTATAATCGACTAAATGATATGGATGATTGTTATTTATTGACATTAATTAACTTCTCTAGAATATAAAGTACTAAGAATGGTGATAACATAAGCTTGAATAATAGCTACTGCAGATTCTAAAATTAATAGTAAAATTTGAATTAAGATTAATAAAATTAATAAATAGTTAGGTAGATTTGTTCCATTATTACTTAAGAGTGTTAATAATAAATGTCCTGCAATTATATTAGCTGTAAGACGAACAGCTAAAGTTCCAGGTCGAATAATATTTCTAATAGTTTCAATTATTACTATAAATGGTATTAAAATAAATGGTGTTCCTTGAGGGATTATGTGAATGAATATATGTTGAGTATTATTAATTCAACCATAAATTATAAATCTTAATCATAAAGTTAATGATAATGATAAAGAAATATTTAAATGACTTGTTCTGGTAAATACATATGGGAATAATCCTAAAAAATTATTAAATAAAATGAAAAAGAAAAGAGAAATAAAAATAAATGTTGATCCTTTTAATCCATTAATTCCTAATAAAGTTTTAAATTCATTATGAAGTTTATTTGATAAAAAATTTCATAATATAAAATGACGATTTGGAATTAATCAAAAAGAATATGGGATAAATATTAATCCTAAAAAAGTTCTAATTCAATTTAATGATAAATTAAAAATATTTGTTGATGGGTCAAAAATTGAAAATAAATTATTTATCATTTTCAATTATGGCTATTGGAAATTTTAATGTGATTATTAAAATTATTATTAATTTTTAAATTATTATAAATATAAAAATTTATATAAATAAAAATTAAAAAAATTAAAATAAATAAAATAAAAGAAAAAATTCAATTAATAGGTATTATTTGAGGGATAAAAGAATATTATATTGTTTAATAATAATTTAAATTTGACATATTTATGTTATAAATTAACTAATTCTTTCATTAGAGATATTTGCTAAATTATCATGGAAAGGTTTAAGAGACCTGTACTTGCTTTCAGTCATCTAATGAATAATTATTAATTCATTTAATAAAATTTTTAATGGAGATTCTTTCAATTACAATAGGTATGAAACTGTGATTTGCTCCACAAATTTCTGAACATTGCCCAAAAAAAATTCCTGGGCGATTAATAAAAAAACTGGTTTGATTTAATCGCCCAGGGTTTGCATCTACTTTAATCCCTAAAGATGGAATAGTTCATGAATGAATTACATCAGTTGCTGTAATTAAGATTCGAATTTGGTTATTTATAGGTAAAATTACTCGGTTATCTACATCTAATAGTCGAAAATTATTTGTAATTTCTTTTGAGTTGATTATATATGAATCAAATTCAATATTATTAAAATCGGAATATTCGTAACTTCAATATCATTGATGTCCAATAGATTTTAATGTGATTAATGGGTTATTTAATTCATCTAATAAATATAATAATCGAAGAGATGGGAGAGCAATAAAAATTAAAGTGATAGCAGGTAAAATAGTTCAAATTAATTCAATTATTTGGCCTTCTAATAAATATCGATTAATATAAGAATTAAAAAATAAATTTAATATTAAATATGCGACTAAAATTATAATTATAATTAAAATAATCAAAGTATGATCATGAAAAAAAATAATTTGTTCTATTAAAGGTGATGTTCTATTTTGATAATTTAAATTAGATCATGTTGCCATTTCTAAAAAAAGGATAATCCTTTATAAATGGGGTTTAAATCCATTACATATAGTCTGCCATATTAGAAGTTAATTACTTAAAATAGGGAGTTCATTATATGAATGTTCTGCTGGGGGTAAATTTTGATATCATTCAATTGAGGATGATATATTTAAAGGAAATAAAATTAAACGTTGATTAATTATAGATTCTCAAATAATAATAATTATTATTATTATTGAAAAAAGAGAAATATATGAGCCAAATGATGAGATAATATTTCAAGATAAGAAACTATCAGGATAATCTGAGTATCGTCGAGGTATCCCAGCTAACCCTAAAAAATGTTGGGGGAAAAAGGTTAGATTAACACCAATAAATATTAAAATAAATTGAATTTTTAATAAAAAATTATTTATTGTTAATCCGCAAAATAAAGGATATCAATGAATAAATCTCCCTAAAATAGCGAATACAGCTCCTATTGATAAAACATAATGAAAATGAGCTACAACATAATAAGTATCGTGAAGAGTAATATCAATTGATGAATTAGCTAGTACAACTCCTGTTAATCCTCCTACTGTAAATAAAAAAATGAATCCTAATCTTCATAATATAGAAGGACTATAATTAATTTGTGTTCCATGAAGAGTTGCTAATCATCTAAAAATTTTAATTCCTGTTGGTACGGCAATAATTATAGTTGCAGAGGTAAAATAAGCTCGAGTATCAATATCTATTCCTACTGTAAATATATGGTGAGCTCAAACAATAAATCCTAATAATCCAATTGCCATTATAGCATAAATTATTCCTAAACATCCAAAAGTTTCTTTTTTTCCACTTTCTTGTGAAATAATATGAGAAATTATTCCAAATCCCGGTAAAATTAAAATGTAAACTTCAGGATGACCAAAAAATCAAAATAAATGTTGATATAGAATAGGGTCTCCTCCTCCTGCAGGATCAAAAAATGATGTATTAATATTTCGATCAGTAAGTAATATAGTAATAGCTCCAGCTAATACAGGTAAAGAAAGTAACAATAATAATGCTGTAATTCCTACAGCTCAAACAAATAAAGGTATTTGATCGAAAGATATATTATTAATTCGTATATTAATGATTGTAGTGATAAAGTTAATTGCTCCTAAAATAGAAGAAATTCCAGCTAAATGAAGAGAAAAAATTGCTAAATCTACAGAAGATCCTCTATGAGCAATATTGGATGAAAGTGGGGGGTACACTGTTCATCCAGTTCCTGCTCCATTTTCTACGATTCTTCTGGAAATTAATAAAATTAATGATGGGGGTAGAAGTCAAAATCTTATGTTATTTATTCGAGGGAAAGCTATATCAGGAGCTCCCAATATTAAAGGGATAAGTCAATTACCAAATCCTCCAATTATAATGGGTATAACTATAAAAAAAATTATAATAAAAGCATGAGCTGTAACGATAGTATTATAGATTTGATCATCTCCAATTAAAGATCCGGGGTTTCCTAATTCTGTTCGAATTAATAATCTTAATGAAGTTCCTACTATTCCTGCTCAAATTCCAAAAATAAAATATAAAGTACCAATATCTTTATGATTTGTAGAAAATAATCATTTTCGCTAATAAAGTGGCTGAGCTATAAGCGATAAATTGTAAATTTATTAACGGGAGATTTCTCTTTTATTAAATAATAAGTCTTATATTCAATAATGATATAAAATTGCAAATTTTAAGGTGTAAAAATTTCTAAGGCTTAAAAAATTTTTTTTATTTATAATTTTGAAGATTATTAGTTTGGTTTAACTTAAAACCTTAAAAAAAAAAAAAAGTTCTAATAATCATGCCTAATAAGGAAATTGTTCTAAAAATATTAATTAAAATTATAAAATTATTTTTTATAAAAGTTTTAGATCATTTTAATTTTAAACAAAAAAATATAAAAGATGAATAAATAATTCGAATGTAAATAAATAATATAATTAATCTTGTAATTATAAAAATGAAACAAATAATAAATAAATTATTAGATAATAAATAATTAATAATTAATCATTTTGGGAAAAATCCTAAAAATGGAGGTAATCCTCCTAAAGATATAAAATTAATTAAAATTGATAATTTAATTATAAAATTTATATTTAAATTAAATATTTGATTAATATAAAAAATATTAGTAATATAAAATAAAAAACATATAATAGAAATAAATAAACTATATATTATAAAATAAATTATTCATAAGTTTTCTCTAATTATTAAAGCTATTAATAATCATCTTAAATTATTAATTGATGAAAAAGCTATTAATTTACGTAATGATAGTCTATTAAAGCTTCTAATAGTTCTGATTATTACGTTAAAAATTATTATTAAAAATAAAAATTTTAGGTTTAGGTAATATGATAATAAAATTATTGGGGAAATTTTTTGTCATGTTATTAAAATAAAACAGTTTAATCAGGACAAGCCTTCTATAATATTTGGGAATCAAAAATGAAATGGGGCAGAACCTATTTTTATTAATAAAGATGAATTAATTAAAATAGATAAAATATTATTTAATATAAAATTTTTTATTATAATTAAATTTAATAAAATAAAAAATAAAAAATTAATTGAAGCAATAGATTGAGTTAAAAAATATTTTAGGGAAGCTTCAGAGTTTATTATATTGTTGGGGTTAGATATTAGGGGGATAAATCTTAATAAATTAATTTCCAATCCAATTCAACATCCTAATCATGAATTAGATGAGATGGAAATTAAGGTTCTAAAGAATACAATAAATAGGAAAAATATTTTATTTGAATTAATTATTAATAAAATTTAAAATAGAAAAGAGATCTTAAATGATATTGCTCATAAGTATAAAAATTATATTTTAGTGTAGGGGGCACGATAATTTTTGAAATTATAAGATATAGTTTAATTCTATAAAATATAATAAAGGTAAAATTTTACATAATTTATTCTATCAGAATAATCCTTTTATCAGGCACTTTATTTAAAAAAAAGGGATTTCCTTTATATTTGGGGTATGAACCCAAAAGCTTGCTTTAGCTTATTTTTAA